TCTCTATTCTTGCGACCGGAGTTTTATGAAAAGCCGAAGCCCCTTATCGGATTTGAACCGATGACTTACGCCTTACCATGGCGTTACTCTACCGCTGAGTTAAAAGGGCTTATTTGATTGAATTCCTGAATGGGTTACTATGTGGATACAACATCTATATATCCAATCTATATATACAATTTATATGTACATAGAATATTATATATTATGTATATATACATAAGTACATACAGTAGACTCATACTTGCTAGTGGCTTATTATTGAATAATAAAATCGATTTACCCAGCAAGTCTAGAGTAAAATGTAATGAATTGTTTCAAGACCGGACCTAATTCCTTTTCTTTCATTGAATGAATTGATTCCCATCAGAATAAAGTTCTACACGTACACCTACCAATTCGACATAAATTTCAAGGTATTTCATCAAGTCCTGTGATGAAGAAATTTTACCTGTCTTGTCCCCTGAACTAAATTCAAACAATTTTCGATAATTTCTTCATCACGCTTACTAAATTTGTCGTTTGTTAATTTCCTTCTTTTATTGTGAGATATTCTTATCATCTTAGCAATAAATGAATCAATGAATGAAACAATGAAAGCGAAAGAAGTGGAACTTAACCCCTTTTTGTTTTGGACCAGCGACTCCCCGAAACCCCTATACTTTGTTACTTTGTATTATTTACACTTTTTATATTAGACGAAATAAATATAGATTTCGATACTAGATTTCTATTTTATATATCTAGATATATTATATATATTTATATATAATTTTAGATATAATAGAGTACAGAATGCCCATTCTAATGAATGATTCATGAATATGAATGACGAATCAACAAGTTATCTGCAATTAGGAAAAGCGGAAAGATTCCTCGGATCTAATCATACCATTCCATTATATTGACAATTAGAAGAAAGGGATGATACTATCATCATAGTATCACGGCGGCTAGACAAGTAGGCCCCCATCGTCTAGTGGTCCAGGACATCTCTCTTTCAAGGAGGCAACGGGGATTCGACTTCCCCTGGGGGTAGGGTCGAAGTTGATCACGAATTCCCAATAGTCTTACACGCGAGTCTTCCCGGGTCGATGCCCGAGCGGTTAATGGGGACGGACTGTAAATTCGTTGGCAATATGTCTACGCTGGTTCAAATCCAGCTCGGCCCACTAATTCGCCAATCTACCACGTATAATCCCCGCGCCCTTCAAAAATACTCGATACGGAGATAAAGATAAAGAATCCAAATTTCTGCTAGATCCCTTATTTTCCCGGGATTGTAGTTCAATTGGTCAGAGCACCGCCCTGTCAAGGCGGAAGCTGCGGGTTCGAGCCCCGTCAGTCCCGACGGATCCACTAAATACATCAATCAATTCGAAAAGGGGGCCGGGGTCAGAATTTCATTCCCAAAAGAAAAAAAAAAGGTCTTTTTTCTTTTCTTTGTGGTAGGAGAAAAACATATGTGGGCGGATTAATACAATTATCGATAGCATGATAGTAAGCATTCCAAGAAATCCTGGATCCATTTTTTCGATTGTTCCCGATCCAGAATACTATATGTTTTTTTGGAGAGGGGCACACATACAAATGGAATTAACAATAAAAAATGAATTTAACAAGATTGCCCTAAGAGAATTAGAAGACTTTTCTAGATTAAACAATTTCTCTTTATGGCCCCGGTTTTGTATAACCCCAATTACTAATTTTAAAATGGATTGCATTCAAATTGCACACGGAGTTTTTGATATATATTCCCAGCGCTAATAATTTACGGAAGGGGGTAAAAAAAAGACAGATCAACCAAAGATACCAGCCCCCTTGCCCTTGGCAATGGAATAATCAATTTGTTTCTTTCTTGTTTTGATTTGTACTAATGGAGGTGGGAGGGCAATCTGATGATACTTCATCAGATGGTTGTACGTAGAATAGATTCTAGAAAAAAAAAAAGAACGGAAACAGACGATAAATAAAAGAATTTTGGCTTGGGTCCGGAATCCAAGCTGGGATTCGGTATGGATAAAAGAACTTCCTATGTTATACTATTCCATTTTCGACGAGAAATTGATTTGACAGCTCAGATATTGTTATTCATGATCTTCATACGATTCAAAACCAGCGAGATTGAAAGGGAAATCATTCATTGAATTTACAGGCGAAAGGTTTATCATCTCTATGGGACTAAATCCCGAGTTATTGCGAAGTAAAAAAGATTAGATTATGGAAGTAAATATTCTTGCATTTATTGCTACTGCACTATTCATTCTAGTTCCTACCGCCTTTCTACTTATCATTTACGTAAAAACAATCAGTCAAAATGATTAATTAATCATTAATTTGAAATTTGAATTAAACCTGACTTCTGAGTTCTCTTATCAAAAATTGACGAAATAAAATGAAAAGGATTCCAATTTTCGCGTCTTAAATGAAACTTAAATGAAATAAGCGGACTATAATCCGCAGTATTCTAATAGATAGATCGTCTGGTCGAAAGAAATAGATGAATCTTTCGACCATATGATCTATTGGTATTATTGTGTGGTGTATAAAGTTGTACTCTAGAATAAAGGTAGAGGCTTAATCTTAATATAGATTAATATACAATATTCTATATGTTATATATGTATGTGGATATCAATTCCATATATGGAATTGATATAGCACCCAATTCTATTTATTTGCTACACTTATTTGTTTCGATCAATCTGAAATAATCGTTTGACTCTTATTCTTATGTCTTAGGGCTCGAATTACTAGTTACTGGGTACTAGGCTTTTTCTGATGTTCAATACGAATCTCGGTATCTATCAAAAGAAATAAATCAATGAAGGAAAAACGATAGGAGTTTCTATTAATAAAATAAATTATTAGCAAACATTCCGAAGGAGTAATTGATTGAACCACCAACAGGAGTTTCATGGGCACTTCTCGGAGTTCGAAAAGGAAGAGTAAACCTTAACGCCTGGAACCATGATATGAAATGTGAGTCGATAGAGCATAAATCCAATTTCTAAAATTAGAAAGCAGTCTGTAAATGTGCGGTATACCACTCGCCTGAGGGAAGATCCTCCTATCTATATTATCTCGTTAGACAACCGCTATGTTTATACACTTTCTCATAGAAAGTGCATATACACTTAACAAAAGGACTTCTTCTTTGAACAGTAAACAGGGAAACAAATAAAATAATAATAAAAGGCCGGATCTTCCTTAGTATCCATCTATAAGCCTGGTAAGAGCTCGCCGATTGAAATAAAAATTTAGGAAAAAATTGGATTGAACTAAATTTCCTATCATTTAGATCCCTTTCGAAATACAAAGATAGGAATCAACGAAATATCTCTTTAATTGAAGAGTATGATTCATATAATACATTACTTCATCCGAATCCAATGGAATTCGAAATGAAGATCTTTTGATTTTCATTTGAAATAGTTCAAAACGCGTTGCAGAACGATCTAGAAAACAATTGATACGGTTTGATTTTGATTCCCCAACTCAATTAGTAATACTCCTAGAGTCCACTTCTTCCCCACACTACGAGTGAAAGGGAAAATGTAAAGACTACCATTAAAGCAGCCCAAGCGAGACTTACTATATCCATGTGAATTATGTCCCCTTATTTCTATAACTATGAAGGAATTATTCCACCATTCCTCACTAATAATAGTATAGTGGAATCGGGGGCGCAGAGTCAAAAGGGGATTCTGATCGAACACTATTGATAAACCAATTCACTAAATCCACTCATTTTATAAAAAAAAAATTCCTATATGACGATTCCCAATCAGGAAAGATGAAACATAAGCAAAATACGTAGTAACATCTCGAGGGAATGCTCCTAATGGAACGTGTAGGAATAATAAGGCCTACTTTTTTGTTGAATCTTCATAAGTAAATAAGTAAAAAGCGGACAATCCTTATCTAAAATCCCATTTGATCTAATTCGTACCCTTTTGATTTTTCTCTGTGAAAGAGTAGGGAGGCAGTAGAAGTATATTCTTGATTAGGGGTTGCCGAAAAGAAATAGTTTCTCTTTTTCTTTTGCCCTTTCCTAGAATTTAAATTCAAAGTGAATTATCCATCCAATCGAATATTGATTGGATACCTGAGGACTGAGAAGTTCTTGGGAGTCCGTCGTATATAAAATATCTTCTGCCCCCTGTAATCGAATTCTGTTTCCTATCCAGGCTCTCCAATCTAATTCAAGGTCCAGCCACCCGGCACTAGATTAGTAGTACAACGATTAGTGATTAGTAGTAAAAGGGAGTCTCGAAGTCTTGATAACCCGGCTACCATTAGAATATTTCCTTAAATCCTAGATACGAGGATTTACAGAAAACCCCACCCCAGCCGGATGCTTCGAATCAAACAAATATCAATGGTCCGCTTCTGCTGGGAAATACTTCGGCGAGTTATATCAGCAGAACAGAAGAAGATATTTCGAGTCTTTTGTTGATCAGGCGACACCCGGATTTGAACTGGGGAAAAAGGATTTGCAGTCCCCCGCCTTACCACTCGGCCATGCCGCCAAAATGATAGAAAATCTATGAAATTTTTCCCGCAGTACGGAACTTTCTTTTATTGGATTTGCACCTTGAGTTCCGTTTTTCTTAACTTCTAATCCTTTTCTTTCCTAATCCTAAAAGAAATCCTTCCCACCTTTTGATTGGATCTACCCATCTCAAAAGAGCCAACTTCTCTCACTTTCTATTGAAAAATCAAATGTGGATTTTCATTCGCAAAAGTAACAATTTATGAAACATTTGAACCATTAACTATTGACTGCTGACTGCGAATTCATGAACGATTTGAATCTCCAAATTGGATTTTCTTTTCTTAATGACATGAGAAAATACAAATTGATACATCAGTATCCTTCTCAATTTCCATTATTCCATTATAATAACAATTATGAGTCTATGTAAACCCCAGAGCAGAAATTGTTACACAGATATTTATTATTTTATTTATATATGTTGTATGTTGCCTATAAGTAA